CCTGGAAGCAGAAGAACTGCTGAAACTGCGCGAAACCATCACAAGAGTTTATGTACAAAGAACGGGCAAACCCCTATGGGTTGTATCCGAAGATATGGAAAGGGATGTTTTTATGTCAGCAACAGAAGCCCAAGCTCATGGAATTGTTGATCTTGTAGCGATTGAATAAAAAAAAATAGCAGTAAGTTTAAGCAAATCGCCACTTTGCGATTTTCTCTTCTTACTTATTACCGGGTTTAATAATATTCTATTCATCTATTAAATAGAGAAGTAATTCATAATCATCCGGTTAGGATCGATCTAAACCAGCCCATTTATTATGTATACGATTCAACATGCCAACTATTAAACAACTTATTAGAAACACAAGACAGCCAATCAGAAATGTCACGAAATCCCCCGCTCTTGGGGGATGTCCTCAGCGTCGAGGAACATGTACTAGGGTGTATGTGCGACTCGTTCAGATCACCATTGGTAGAAAAAAAAGGGAAAGAAATTTTCCAGTATCAATGATCAGTACTAGTGAATAGTATAAAATGGAAGGAAGAAGGTCGTTCACTATCTATATATCGAAAACTAAAAAAAAAGATCTATTCAATTCTTCTATTGTATATGAAATTTATGGTTTCCGATGAGAAAAAATTCCTCATTGGTAACAAATAGTTATTCATTAAGCGGGGAAATCCTATTTTCAAAGCCGAAATCTTATGCCTATACTCTTGCAAAAACGGACTAAGAGGGTCAGCTACCCCATCCAATTTTCATAATTAAATACCGTTACTGTATAGGTAGATCTCGTTGTGAAAGACCTATTACTAGATAATTCATAGGTAGAGCCGAAGAATGTAAACTGTACAACTTGCTAATAGCATTGATTAAATGAAGTAAGGGACTCCGGTATATATAGAGGACCTCACCGTTTAAGACATAACCATAGAAACGATGGAATCCACTATTTCGTTATTCATTTCTATTTATTACTTTTTTCTGTTTTTTGATACCTAGTATCAATACTCGTTTCGAGGTAAAATGACTATAAAAAAAGAAAAGACAAATCGTGGTCGGGAAGGTTATAGTAGCAAAAGCCATTGGAATTTTTATTTTATACATTGGAAGAATCCGTTTTGTTATTAATAAACTAGGAAAAGGGAAAAGAATAACTGAAAGAAAGGAAATCAATTAGTTATTCATGAAAGTTTCATTTATTCAATGACTAGAATTAGACGAGGATATATAGCTCGGAGACGTAGAACAAAAATTCGTTTATTTGCATCAAGCTTTCGGGGGGCTCGTTCAAGACTTACTCGAACAATTATTCAACAGAAAATAAGATCTTTGGTTTCGTCTCATCGAGATAGAGATAGGAAAAAGATAGATTTTCGTCGTTTGTGGATCACTCGGATAAATGCAGTAATTCGCGGGAATAGAGTATCCTATAGTTATAGTCGATTAATACACAATCTGTACAAGAGACAGTTGCTTCTTAATCGTAAAATACTTGCACAAATAGCTATATTAAATAGGAATTGTCTTTATATGATTTCTAATGAGATCAGATCATAAAATAAAAAAGGAAATTGTAAGGAATTTGTCAGAATATTTTAAATGGAGTTCGCTGGAGAATGAACTCCGGGAAGGTAGAGTAGAAATTAGTATGATAAAGAGAATATGATAAAGTCGTTCAAAATGAAATGAGCGAATATGTCCAATATCCAATAAAAAAAAGATTTCTTCTTCTTCCCCAATTTTTTTCTTACGATTTTTCGAACAAAATATCAATCTGTGTTTGAGTTCGGATTTTTATTTGGGTTCAATTGAGGAGTAAAGTAAGTCTACTTTTTTTTATTTATTTATGGTTCTAAGACCAGTAGCTCCGGCGGTCGACTCGCTTCTTTCAAATTGTTTCTCATTATTAAGAAAAGGTAACAAAGATAAAATACGAGCTTGTTTTATAGCAATAGTAATTAATCGTTGTTGTTTTAAGGTTAATCTATTTACCCGTCTAGATAATATTTTTCCTTGTTCACTAATAAATCGACTAATTAAACTCATGTTTCTATAATCAATTCGATCCCCCGATTGGATCGGGGGCAAACGCCTACGAAAAGATCGCTTGGATTTAAGAAAGAGTCGCTTGGATTTTTCCATGGTTTGTTTATTCCTTATCCTCAAAATCCTATTTCAATTTGATCCAAAAAGATTTCAAATTCAAAATATAGGATTTGATTTGGCTTTTTTTTAGTTAGTTATATTATGTTAACTAAAATGAAAATATATAGAATAATATGCTATATATAGAATATGTCCTTTTCGTGTTACTTGTAAGAGTGACACACAGGCACTTGATTCGAGTTATTTCTTTATCTCCCCGTGAATCGTATGTTTGTAACAATAGGGACAGAATTTTCTCAATTCCAATCGACTAGGCGTATTGTGTCGATTCTTTTGAGTAATATATCTGGAAACACCCCTTGATTCCTTATTAAGACCGTTTCTAACACAGTTGGTACATTCTAAAATAACCGTTACTCGGACATCTTTACCCTTGGCCATGAACCTCCTTTGCGTTTTTGATTCAACCAATTCTTCTACTTTCTGCGAAAAAAGAAATAAAAAAATAAGAAGTAAAACAACAAACTAATATTTAGGTATATTTTGAATCGAATTCGATTCAATGTACAGTATTTTATTAAAAGATCTTGTATGATCTTCTTGCCCTAGACACATTTCTGTTCTCACAATATTATTTCTAAATGGAATTGGAGAAAACCCGAATTTCGCCGAGGTTGAATCTACTTTTTTATTTCTCTTTCCTCCTTTCTTGATTATAGTTCTACTTAATATATTGTATCGAATTCGATTTTTTCTAAAAAAAAAAAGAGGGGGAGGGATTAGTCACAAATCTTTTGATTCTACCTCTAATCTTCTTCACCCCTTCCCATGTCAATAACTAGAATGAAAAAAAAGGGAATGTCAACGCATCCGGAAATAAACGATTGATCTCTATCAAAAGACCTGCTAAAGCCCCAAACCATAGAGTACTTAGTACCGGTGCCACGGAAAGATATGTTTTTAGATCTCGCATTTTAAATCCTCCTTCTTTATTCTTTTTATTTATTGTATTATTTCTTGTAATGCCTAATGTTAATACATATATGATCCGATATAATATATATGTAAGTAGTTAAGGACCGCTTGTATTTGTACACGGAATTCCTAATTCCAATTGAAATCTACAATGATTCGGTAGATAAGATTTTTCTTTTCTTAAAACCGAAAAAGACGTCCCTTCCGACTGAGCATTCCCAAAAAATATTCCCTTTTTTAGTTATTTTTTACGATGGGTTTCATATTCATGTGTATATAAGCCTTCTACTATTATTATATGTTACATGAGAATAAAAAAAAGAAATGGCAAGATAACTTGGATATATCAATGGAGAAAATAAGGATTTTGAAAACAAGACAGGGATTCTATAAAATGACACTGTAGACCAATTGAAAGGGATGTAGCGCAGCTTGGTAGCGCGTTTGTTTTGGGTACAAAATGTCACGGGTTCAAATCCTGTCATCCCTACCTATTACTTCTCGTCTGAGCAGTAACGAGGGATTTATTGAAATCGATTAAAATCAGGCATACATAATCTTTTTTTATTATATCATATTCTATATGATAGTCTTATGCATACAAGATGTATTCGGGTTATAAAAAAAATCCTCTTCTTTTTTTTTTAGTTTTAGCTAGTGTGATAATGATAAGAAGATAAGAAAGCGCTCTTAGTTCAGTTCGGTAGAACGTGGGTCTCCAAAACCCGATGTCGTAGGTTCAAATCCTACAGAGCGTGATTCCATTCTTGGTTAGGTTAGTCCCAAAATTACAATTAAATAATTGACCAGTAATCTTAATTTGACCTCCTTTGGATTAAAGAAAAGAGGAGGTCAATTAAAAAAAAAAAGATGTTAATTAATTTAATCAAAGATCCAACTGATCACCACGTCTGTATTGTAAATATGCAGTTACAAATAATCCAGCTAAAGTAATAGGAATTAGACCTAAGACAATTCCAAATAGAAAAACTTCAATCATTTCAATTTTTTTGAAAGGGAAAAAGGAGAGGTAATATCTATCCCTACATATTAATCCGCATTGCTCATGAATCTCAATGACCACTAATTGGAAATTGACTCTCTAAGGAAATATAGAGTCTATCAATACCACAGAAAGATTTCTTTTTATGCGTTGTGTTCATTCAATTAATTTCAAATAAGTCGTATCTTGGTCAGACCAATAAAGAGAGCTGAGGTTATAGTTAAAGCTGCTAGTAGAAAACCGAAATAACTAGTTATAGTAAGCATGAAGATGAAGGAGCTAAATGAAATGTGTTCTTTTTATACATATGTTTAGAAAGCACTTCCCTAAATTTCAATATACGAAGATAAGCAAAAATACCAATTCAAATGAAAGAATAAGTTCAATTGATAGTTGTTAATTCATCAATCATTATAGACGGGATTAACAAAAACATAGAGTAAGGGAGGTAGAAAAAGAGATCAATTAATCATTTGTAATGTCTACCTATCCCTTAATTTCGAATCAAGTGATTCATTAGATAATTCTTGAGTAGACTAATATTAAAATAATAAAATAGTAAGAAATTCGAATCCATATAGAACAAAATTTGAAAATCATTTATCTTTTCTTTTGATCTTTTTTTTTAATCGTATCGAATCTATTTTTCGATTTTAGAATAAAGAGTGACCTTATAACAATAACACCTTTTTTTCTTGTCATTTGAGATATTATGTGAATGAATCTACTCCTGAATTTAATGAGTAAAAATGAAAATAAATAAAGTAAAAATAACAAAGGTATCGTACAACTGATCAAATCACTCACGAAAATCAAATCTTTATTTTTGTCCAACTCGATTCTAAGACTAGTAATTCCTATAATTTTTTCTTTCTTTTCTAGGTTCTACATTTTTTTTCCATATTTATTA